TATCTCGACATAAGCCAAGAGGCAGATCTTGTGCCACTCCACCTGGTCGTATGAAACTGGCATGCATCCTGGCTCCCGAGACTCTTTCATAGAATTCCAACAATTTCTCCCGCTCCTCAAAAGCCCACAGGGACGGAGTTGATGCTCCCACATCCATAGCATGAGTAGTTAAAGCAAGTGAATGATTTGAAATTCGAGTTATTTCACGGAATAACACTCGTATATATTGAGCTCGTAATGGTACCTCGCAATTCAAAAGTCTCTCTACGGCTGAAGAATGAGCGTGTTCTTGGGCCATCGTAGAAACATAGATAGGGTCGACGACGGAACGAAGAACTCACCCTAGATACAGCTTTTTCGTACACGTTCACTTGCATCACATACACAAGTGCTCTCTGAACCGTGCAATAAGGTCACCCATAACACGGCTCTCCCACTTGAGTGACCTTAGCCCCAGGCAGGCCATGCTATTCAATGATATTGGAAAAATGGCAGCGTAACGTAACAGTATTGAAAGCTGGTCGCCTTTTGAGGGAGGGAAAGCCTTTCAGAGCCCTACTTCCTTCCCTCTTTGCGACCTCATCACTTCAAAGCGCAAACCCATTTCTTTCTGAGTCACCGGGCGGAGCGCACCTTTGGTACTTTTAGCTTTTATAGGTTATGCAATAGACGGGAGGCTTAGCTCAGGATCCCCCCTGCTTGCAGAAATGAATGGATCAGAAGGGGGGGCTGGGTTCTATTTCCGGGCCGGGCGGGAGGTGAAGGCCATAAGAGAAGATTGCCCTCCCGGTAAGGAAGAGAGGAAAAGGGTGCTGTCATCTATCTCGACCTGTTTCCCGAGGCGTTGAAAATCCAGCCAGACCGGCTCAGAGAATCACTGGCGCTATTTAGCCCTTCGTTTCGCCATTCGAAGTACTACCTCTGCCTTCCCTTTTTGTAACATACCCAGGCGCCCTCCTTTCCAATCACTAATAAAATAAAAAACCAATCAAAGCCCTAGTAAAGCTTCGTCTGTTATTTTACCGGCCCCAGGGGAGTTTACTCAACCCATTCCCCAGTCTTCCGCACTGCTCAAGTAAGTGTGCGACTCCGTATGAGGACCTCCTTCCCTTCTGCCCACTCTCTGTTCACACGGTTCTCAAAGCAGAGGAGGAAAGGTGGGCTGCAGGTACCACGAGCCCTCTGTCCCACACATCTATCCAGAAGCAAGTGTAGTTCACCGGTTCCACCGAATGCTCCTATCTATCGGCAAAGATCGTGTGAGTGTGCAGTTATGCTTCGGATGCTTCGCCATAGAATAGATCGACCCAGTTCCTGTTCTTTTCCGGTGCACTCGCTTTATATCTCCGACACACAAGGAAGGACGCGGTGGGAAGGAAGCAGCCCTAGCCTCTGTCCGGCCGATCATTCCGCTGGCATCTTGCATTCACGCCTCCGTTTGACTGCCGCTCGGGGATGGAGTTGTAGATACGTTAGTCTTAGCGGATCGTTGGCTCCACCTGTTATCTCCTTCTACGACATGCTGTTGTCGTCGCCATATTCAAAATGTAACTTAGTCATCTCTGCCTCGCTGCGGGTCAGCACCTCCGAAAGAAACGGAGGACTCCATTCAGTGACTCCGCGATCGCCCTCTAAACGATCAGAATAAGGTAAAGCTTGAAGATAAGTTTTGTACTCTATTAATTTCTCAGTCCCTCTAGTCGGGTGGGCGCCGGCCGGTCTTTCGACCAGATCCCCCTAAAAACCGTACGTGCGGGTCTCCCCGCATGCGGCTCACGCCATTCGAGGTGGCCCAGCATTCATTCGCTAATCCTGTAGTGAAATTGAGACTGCTCGACCTCGGAAGCTAATTCGCGTGTAGGCTGCGCTGTCTGTCGTACCGTTGACTCTATCTATTCATTGAATTTACTTTCATTCATTTTTTTTTAGTTTGATAGGCTTGCTCCCTCTTTTTCCAAGAATTAATGCACTTCCCCTTGACTTCAGAGGGCCTTCTCTATCTAATAGGGGAAAAGCCTTCCATTTCCGTCAAATGACCCGGCCCCCCTGGCTCTTCCACCGTCCTGGCTCCCTTTCCTACCTATGCTATGCTCCCCCGGCACAGGCCTACCACGCTTCGCGCCTGCGGCGTTTTCGCCGGACGGTCTTTGCCAGTAGTGCCATCCTCCCCGCTGGCTGTATGGGCGGGTTGTCCCTCGCAGCTGCGTTCTGTTAGGCTATGGATTACAGGAACAAATGTAGTTGAATGAGACAGCAGGCGGGTTACACGTTCCGCTGTGCCGAGATGTGAGGTGCAGGTGGTGATGATCACCCCGGGGTATGCGCTAGCGCCCTTGACAGGCACTCCAGGACCCGCCAACGCTCATGAAAACCCGGGTCGGTCCTCCATTCATCTGACCGGAGGTGTGGATAACGAGGCCACCTTCACAACCTTCTCCCTTCTGTCCTTATGTTGTAGTAAGGTAGGGCGGTTCGCTTGAGTTGCTCAACCGCCCCTTAGCCCGGTGCTCGTGACGCGCTACGGGACCTCCACCGTGCCGGGGGACCAAGCAGGGCATACATAGCTAGCGGCATAGGAGCCGACTCGGCGTCAGCGGCTTCGTGCCGCACTGGAGTGATCCAATATGTGGTTCCGCACGTTCCACCACTTCTCCGTTCATTTCCAATACTGATCGTGAAACACCATGAGCAGCAGGATGTTGAGGTCCGAAATTCGAAGTGAAATTTTTGATTTGCCCGTTCCTAGTCGTCATGGGAAAAAAGGAATAAATAAGAAAGATATTATTCCCTAAGAGCTTGTCCAGTACTACCTGTACCAGAAATGCATCTCCTTGCGTGCGAGAGACTTCTATGCCAGCCGTTATTCCCGGCTCTGTTATGAAAGAAAGCGGCAGACTCATCTTACAGGTGTTCCCTAATGAGGGATTTTAGGGGATTAGGGTTCTCCTTTATCTCCTCCACCCATCCGCGGAGGGTTTCAATATAAATCTCCGCAGATATTTTCAGATCGCGAGACATAATGTTCTCTGCGACACTGGAATAGATTTTTACCATTTCCGGAAAGTGAACGGAAAGCCGCCCTTTCCCCTTCTCACAATATTACCGAACTTGCTCAAGAATCAATGAATGGCACTTCGAAGTCCGGGGATCGGCGTGGGGAACTTCCACCGGTTCTGGACTGGAGCCTGCGGGTTCTGAATGACCCCCCTCTCACGGTGAAAAAAGTGGTTAACCATCTCGAAAAAATCCATATTGTCCACCTGAAAAACGTGTCTCAACTACAGCCAACTAACTCCCCAGTTTCCCTATCGAAAAACCAACCCTACTTAATTTGTTCTAGAAATGCTAACCAAGTTACACACTGGGGCCATGGGTCATGAAAGGGGTTGACCCCCATCCCCCTTCACTATGTATGGCCAATGAACTCCTCGCTTTAGTCCGTTCTTTTCCTTCTTTGGGCTCGGGTCGATAGTTGCCGTGGTAGTAATGTCCCGGAGCCCGGCTACCGGCCCGAGGCGCTGATCGGGAAAGTCATAAAGGGACGTTAAACGTAATTCTAGAAGGGCGTTACCACAAAAAAAAATCCGAGTCTTGGTAGTTTACTTGCTTACTTGTTAGAGTCAGGCAGTTGAAGTGAAAGTTTATTAGACTAGTCCCACTAAGATGGCGGGGAAACTTACTTCCGAGAGAGCTGCTTTCGCCTCGGTAATTACCTAACGAGAGAGAGCCGATGCCAAAGTAGCCCGCCCTTTACGTACGCGAGGGAACGCCAGACAGACCTCTGCTAACTAAGTTTTTTTATATAGACTGGAAGCTAGAGAGAGACTATACTAAGGTATAGTGCCGCTACCAGAGAAGGCTGTTTCATGCTAGGCGTCCAGACCTACTACGCCCGAGCCGCATCCCCGGCACACTTGCTATATCCACTAAGGCTTCACATCCCACTTCATCCTACCAACTATACCTTATATAAATAGCCGTTCTATAACAATTCAAGACAACAAGAAAGCAAAATATTTGATCAGACCTTTTATTTTTTTTATTTCCATTTCTTTTTCCTTCCATGGAACGGAACCTTATTTGCCTTCGCCTCAGTAGCCGCTTTTGCTTATGGTAAATCAGTATCCGCTGCTGTCTCCCCAGAGACTTACTTATGGTGGGTTTCAATAGATCTCTTTTCCACCTAGGTCAAAGGGGTATGCCGCTATGCTACACCGAAGTATGCTCCTAGGTAAGCGACTGCCTTTGGATCCGCCTCTCGAGCACGAGGGTCGTTTTCATACATACATAAAAGGCTATCGATCATGAAGGTTTGCCTATGGCTCTGTATCTACCTCTGTCTGCTGGTGCTTATTTTTTTTTTTAGAAGCTGCAGTGCAGGATCAATGGCTTAAACTACTGCTTCTTCAACGCTTCTCCTGCGACTTGTTCTCCTTTCGTCCTTGCTCCTGCACGCACCTAAAGGTACAGTATCTAAACGCTCCTTCTGTTCTTGGGAAAGGGGGCCCAAGGCTCATCCTTATGCTTTCGGTTTTAGAGTGAAAAACAGAGTTGGGGAGACCTGTCAAGCTTTAGGATAGCTCTTTTAATAATATTTTATTGTAATAGAAGCTAAGCTTTTATACCGAATCGGGTTTGTTGATGGAATCATAGCCGGGCCGGAACTCTTGATCTATCAATAGAGGGTGAGAACTCAATCAGGAAGGACTGCTAGTCATCACCGAGGGTATGACCAAGGAACTGCTGCTGAGAGCGATAGACTTTCCAACTGAGATGGAGAGAATGCGCTCCTACTCTCTTTCAATCGCCGATGTTAAATTAAAAAACATCGAGGGCGTAGACCCGAGGGGAGGTTGAGTCAGCAGCTAGTTTTGCCGGAATAGGAATAAACGATGCAATTTAATCTGTAGGAGGAAGGTAGAGCAATAGACGGAATGAGTCTTAGTTTCAATATCCCCTGCTCTTGTTGTACTGTTCATGGCATGGTTTGGTGGGACCAATAATTGCTCTTTCTTGTTCCCGGACCGGGAAGTTTTTGCATTGATGCCGGGAATACACACTCTCTTTCTCTTTGAAGGAATCCGCATGGAAGGCTCTCGACCGGGTCATGGCATTGCTCTGGAGTGGAGCCGGGGAAGGAGCGAAGGGCAGAGGATTTAGCTTTGGCTTTGGTTCGGTTGACCGTATGACTAAGGAAGGTCTCTACAACAAAGAGATATGCCAATTAGCGGCACACTTACTATAAACCTATTTTAGTTAAATCCTATAACAACTCTTATCTTAGTGACTCTTCTCAAATCTCTTTAGGGAGTGAATTACTCTTGGGTATGGCGGAAGAAGAAAGAAAAAGTAAAAAATACGACTAGACTTTTAGCTTGAAGGTGGGCTTTAGTCTTTTAACAACCGATCTTGCGACATCAAGTTGTCAATCCGGGCATCGACTTGCCTTTTTTTGAGTATCCCTTTAGAGCAGAGCGTCTTTCCTATCTCTCCAGGCTAGTCTCTTAGATAGCAAGTCAAAGCAGCTAGTTGGTCAAAGTCTAGCAATAAGCTAGTGCGCTGATGAAAGTCGATAAGGAAAGTCAACAGGTCACTCCACCAGAGAAGAAGGGTTGTTGAGAAGGTAATCAAGGAGTTCCGTCTTCTACGCTCTCCCTCTTTCTGCTTTCTGGATGATTAGAGATCTTACTAGCAGGAGAAAAGCTTACCTTAGCTACGGTTAAGTCATCACTTCGGCTAGTTCGTAAAAGAGCAAGGAAGCACTAGTCCGAGTACACGAAGACGCTGCCCTATCTATCTTTCTCCTCTCGAGAACGGTAACAGGCGGACGTAGCACACGCACTTTACTAATAGCGGGAATCACAGACCAGCCCTACATACAGTTCCTCTCTTTCGAGAGTCGAAATAGGATCGGGAACAATAGGAATGTCACCATCCTTATACAATTGATAACAAGCGATCGGACTCAAAATTGGGTACTACTATAAGTCACATTCCTAGCGAGGCATGACAGAACCTAAGTCTTTACCAATGAAACATGGATTTTTTCCAATGCCAATGAGTCCTTTTAGTCTCCTCCGTCATGAAGACTCAACTAAGGCAACTCACTATTGCCACCCCGGGCGCCTTCACCGACTCAGGACAGGAGCTCAGCATCGTGCGGTTCACCCAAAATGCGCATGTGCCTTATTTATCTCTCTCCCCAACGACTGTGTAACGGAGCCACCGCCTACTTACTCGGGGGTGGAATGGTATAAATAAGGTTATGCTGGGGGGTTGTATACGATACGGTGGTTTCAGTGATAATAAAAGCTGTACGGTTCTAGCAAGTAAGCCAATCAGTGCTGCTGTTCTGTTCCTCAAGGTGGTTCAATCCCACCCGATCGATAAAGGCATAGGCGGCGATACTGTGATAGAAAGTCCTTCCTTCAGTCCCTCAATCAGTCTAATGCGTAATGTCCGGTATCGGGAGTCTTTTAGTAATCCACAGATTAGGAACCGAGTGGGGAAGTGAGCTCTACTCTAAACTCTAAAGGCTGCTCTGCCACCTAGGGGATAGGAAACCTATTCCTTTTAGTCCGATTCGCCTGCCTCGAAGACAGGAATTAGGCCCCTACTGATGATAGGATTGATTCGAAGCAAAGTAAATGGTCCCCTCTCCGCAACGGGAGATGCTATAAGAAGATAAGCCCTTCCTTGGGGGCTAGTACTTACTATTACACAGGCTAGCAGACAACCCTCAATTACATCGAGCCTTGCAACAACAAAAAAGCAGTAAGCCTTCCTTCCTACAAGGGTAGGGTTTGGATTGGAATGCTTACGGAATGGAAAAAGGGCTAGACGGCTTGCGGGATATGGGGTTTTGAGTTGGATGTTCGAGCAAGCGAAGCGCCGCAACTCCTTTTTGCTTGCTTAGTCTTAACAGGCCTTCTCCCTCTACCCGAGCGAGGAATGAAAGGAAAGACCGAACCTGAAGATAGCACCTACTTCCTCATTGGCATAAGCAGAATCAGGCGATCCGACGATTTTGCTGTTCATAGATTCTCATCTAAGATCTTTGAATGGATTGGTTTTCTACTGCTTCACCCGCATACCTGATGAAGCTGGGGAGAAGAGATGAATTGAAAGACTCTGTCCCAGCGCTAGAAGGAAAAGAGGGGAAGGATGGGCCTTCCATCGTCAATGTAGTCTCCTTCATCAACGTCAACGGCATTTGAGGTAAGCAGCATCTTTGAGGCTTCATAGACGACATGTTCAGGCCTTCCTGCTCCGGCCGCCAAGAAATGGTAGCAGCGGTAAGGTAAGGAAAGACAGCTAAATGAGAAGGAGTTGGATAGACAGAGATCTTGCTGCACGACGAGCTCTTGTAATAGAGATTTCTTCTAAAATTGAATTTCATGCATCGAAGCAAGCGTTATTGGGGATTTTCAAACTAATGCCACCCACATCTGATCTGCTAATTGAATCAGAGATTATATCTGTTCGAAGAACAGAACAGGTGAATCAGAAATTGGATCTCCATGTCCAGAATCGGAGGAAGAATACATTGTCTAAGAAGAGGCTTAATCAACAGAATAGAATCCCCTGCATGGCTGTTTCCTGTGTTTGAATGCCCTGTTAGTACGGTAGATGCTAACCTTTGAAAGGGTCGGTCTTGACTTAATGCCGAGAAGGAGCAGTGAATCAGCTTTGGCACTTGAGGAAGGGGGAATAATCCATCCAATAGTCAATCCACGAAAGGAAAAAACAGTGTTTGGGAGGTTTGGATTCATAGACGCACGGATAAGACCGATGCCATTAAAGTAATGAAATTGTTTTCCGCTTTGAATTTTTGTATTTATTTCATCAGCTGGGATAGAAAGAATAGGCTGTTTTCGGGACAAATGTCACAGAAGTCAGAGAAAAAGCTTTTGAAACACTAACTAGAAAAAGAAAAAGAGAAGAAAACCCAATACAAAATGAGCGCTAATAGAAGACTTATTTTTAAAAATTTGTCAATCAATAGTGCAGGCATGTGTGGGACGCAGAGGAAGAGCAGTTCTAAAGTTGAGTTAAGACAGCAAGCAAATTTTATCAGAAATCAACCATAGTTCAACCAAACCCCTGTCTGCACCCTATGTATGGAGCCGCATTTAAGAACTTGAACCAGCCCAGTCATGTCAACTGTAGCCAAGTACATGAAACTCGAACAAAATTAAGAAAGCCAACCAATTGGAGTCTCACCCTAGTCATGATCCTGAACATCTAACCCTCAGGTAGCCAAGAAGCCAGAGTCTATCCTCTTCATAACACACCTGTGCCATAGAATACCAAAACTAAAGTTTACCAAAAAACCTTTATCCAACCTATCCTTCGTCTCCTTTTAACCCTGTCCAAGACCCTTCTTTCTTATCCAAGCCCGTGTTTGTCGCATTGGACTAACTGGCTACTTCTAGCAGCTAATCAGTCAAAGTAAAATCTGTTAATTCAATATCTATCTTTCTCGCCTTATCCTGCTAACAGCCTATGAATGTGCGCTTGTCGGAAATCATCTTAAATCTTCGATTCCTAGTGCGCTGATTCGAGAACAAGCGAGACTGCCACGCTTCCTGCTGCTCCTGCTAATGCTATTGCTACCTCCTCCTTTGCTCCTTCGATACGTGCCCGGTCGAAATGTCTTGTTTTTGCTTTATATTCTTCATTTGAGGCCTTGTCAGTTGCTTTCACTAGCTGCGCTTATGCCAGAAGCACGAGTAGGGTAAAGAACGGTAAGATTGGATGGGCTTGTTCTTGAATGGGACTAAGAAGACTGCAGCCATTCCATTCAGGTAATGCAATAGTGAATGTCCGATCAATAGCAAGAGTGCTGTGGCACTTCTTTCTTTCCTGTTGAGCATAACTTCTGGAGGATTTGATATGGATGTAACTTGCTCTAGAATCTTTTCCTAATCGAATAGGATAGGGTGCAGGCAAACTCGGAATAGAAAGAGCCCTTTCCTTTAGTAGGACGGCACGAGTGAGCTTATTAAAGCGCGAATCCTAGAGGAGGATCAAGGGGATCCCCGGGTGGGACAAATCTGGTCTTTGTCTTTGCAAGGGAAAGCGGTAAACTATGGATTTAAACTAAGGTACCGTGCCCTAAGATAAGGAACAGTCAAAGCAGGGACTTAGAGACTAGCATCCGATTGTGGGCATCTTTCGATTGAGTAGGTCAGGAAAGAGACGCGATTATCTTCCTTACACTCTATCTGCTCCCGAAAGCGCATCTGCAGACCGCTAATTCCTCATACACAGACAGGGGCTTATTACAGACAGACGAGATTCAATAGCGAAAGAAATACCTCAACTCCAAGAGCTGCGGATAATATAATTCTAAGAACTGGTATTCATCCCATCTCGAGTTCTACACTAGATTCTCATGTCCTCAACTCCGGTTACTAAATGCAACCTATTTTTACACACACAACTTATTCTCAAAGAGCTGATTCTATCAAAAAGTGTATTCTCGGCATCAATACACAAACTCCTGGGAAGGTAAAGTGCTTTTATTTAAGAATACCGCGGGTTATTGAACTCCTAAATCAAGAGGCTAAACTATCACCTCTATCTATGCTTAAATCCCTACTTTCACTGCTTTTATGAGGGCCTGATCTGATATTAATCAGAGAGATAACTTATATTGTCCGTTGTTCACAGCGAATTAGGGAATCGAGTTCTGAAGAGGTGCTCTGTAAGCTCTCGTTACAGAATGATGCAAAGCAAGTGGGAAAGGTACCGAAAGTAGTTGTAGAAGCAAAGGAGCGAATAGACCCTCGCCTCGGGAGTGATACTAGGACCCTAACCTAACATAAAGGGTCGTGTGCTTCTGTCAGAATCGAAGCCAATACCCTGAAGAGGTATAGAGGTCAACGATGGGAGGTACCTAGAAAGCAGAACTCGCCAAGAGTCTGCACAGGCCCAGGAGTTAGGTTCTTTTATCTTTGGAGCTTTTAAAACACCAGTTGCAGTAGGAAGACCCCCTGACCCAGGGGAAAACATCTGTCCTTATCGCTTTATAGTGCCACAAGAAGTGACAGAGGTAGAGGGAGAGGGTCAATTCTCACTAAACGTTCCTCTAGCTTTTAAAGGATGTCATAAGGGTGCTTGCAAACACAGAAGACTAATGGAGTTGGAATCAATCCCGTTTGCTACTGGATTCTTTCACCCTACTAGTTAGTCTGCTTTACGGGGAACCGCCTCGGAATAATGGCAGTTAGTTGCTCTCAATGACGAAACAGATTACCAATTCCATCTCTCGAATAAGAGTATCAGCACCGTAACTAAAGAGAGAGGCTTAAAATCACATAGAATAAGTGGAATCTCATGCAAACTGTGAGGGAGGTGGTTAACCGGTGCTTAGAGAACTACCTGGGATGCCGATAGACCAAGGGAATGGTTACCATGGGCAGAATAGTGGTATTGTACCACTTATCATTCGGCTACCGTTTGAAGTGGTATGTATATAGGCGCCCACCACCTCTAATTACGTCCTATACTCATTAGTCCATAAAATGAATGCATCAAGTGGCTAGGGATTGTGTTTTGCTACTTTGACTTTGACTTTGAAAGGCATGGAGCTCAAAGGCCCGGACCATCTAAGTATGGGGAGTGCTACTACTGCTTTCATTGTTCTACTATTGAGTTCATGTCTCGCTCATTGAATTGCCGACTTAGTTGATGTGATAGAATCCCCCTTGCTTCCTACTCATTTACTATCGAAGAGTCCCTTGGTCTCAGTCTCCTATAGTATAGTAAGAGTACAGAGGAGCGAGTTTACAAGCTGGGATAAGAGAGCGGAATGAAATCCCACTTCCTATAGATCCCTGGTTCTAGCTATCCTGTATGAAGCTAGAATACTTACTTCCAAAGATTACTACATAATGAGTTCTCTTTTTTGATAGAATGCCTTTCTAGTAGTATGGAACTAAAGACGCTCTAGTTTCCACAGGCGATTATCCCCAACAGCGGAAACGCCGCTATTCCTGAGTAGTCGTAGTTAGCCGGAATAAGAGGTTTGGGCTACCTACTTTTTGGCTAGGAACGACTTGCCTAGTTGGAACTCTTCTCCGCCGACTCCTGAGGCGTACTACAGATCAGTGCGTTCTTGCCCGCTTGGTTGGTACTTTGATCCGAAGATCCCGAGCCCCTTCTTCTACCCCTTTCTTTTGGTAGCTACCGATTACTTCACCGGGTCGAAGCTGAGCCATATAAGGTCTGTCTTCCCTACCAGATCCGGTTTTCCCAGACGCGAGTCATCTTCTTCATCAGGCTTCCTTCTCGCAGTCGAAGCGGTAGCGGTACTGGAACGAGTTCCCTATTCGATATGGTTTCATTCCACCAGTCCGATAGCACTGGGTCGGCTTCACTTCGGAACCTTTTCTTGCCTGCCCGTGGGCATGAAATGAACCCTGAGGTGACTCTGTCCCTGGCATCCCTTTCTGCCCCCCAACTTTATTCACTTCGCTCGCGGTAAACGCAATAGCCAGCAGGTCAAAGCCTTTTTTGGGGTCCAAGGGCCCCCTACTACCCAATTCCTGTCTTCGGAACTACGGGGATAGGTTACTTTCTGCGATGGCCCTCCACCTCGTTGGGAAAAGTGAAAGGAAATAACAAGCCCTAAACTAAATACCAACTAGCAGCTTATCAACCACCGAACACAGACTCATGTTGGCGATGCCATGGTCAAGTAAGAGAACGAGCCATTCATCCTAAGTAGTATTTTAGTATAGAAGAGAGGCATTCTGAGCCTACTACTACGACTACATGCGCATCTAGTGCAGTGGCTTGGAAGCAAGCTACCTTGACCATCTTCCGAACTTATCCATAATTTACTGATCAAACGCAGTAGGGGCGGACTGCTCTACATTCAGCCACGCCACAGTGACCCCCGAAGCGATCTTCTTTTAGTTGCGGGACGAAATCCGGCAGCCGCTGGCTCTGAATAACCAGCCCGGTAATAAGTTCAATTCTTCCATAACATAACGGGGCGGGGTTGCGCGCGAGCCGAGTGACGGAGGTGCACAAGAGTACTTCGCGCCACAACCATCTCTTTTTTATAAGTTCTACGGACCGATGCCTGCTGCTTCATCTGGGAGAAAAGAATCATAGATATGCCGGTCATTAGAAGGAAGAACCGCCATAAAAAGATTCCTCGTGTATCATCTGTAGCAAAACTATGAACGGAAGCTAGCAATCCGGACCGTATTGAAAAGGTTCCTGAGACACAGCATGGAAGAGTCACAATATTCAGAAACGAGATCCAAGAATGAAGAAGGGGTAGAATTACGGAATGAATACGAGCTGTGGCTAATACCCAAGGCATAAAAGAAGCATTTTCTACGGGATCCCGAAACCACCAGCCACCCCGACCTAATTCATGATGAGCCCACCAACTTCCTGGCATGATGCCCACGGTTAAAAACCACCGACATGTCAAGATCCAAATTCGAATCTGTTTCTGGTCCTGGTCAGATACCACTGTG